CTTAGTCTCAATCTTAGTATTTGTATTATGGTTAGGGTCGATCTTTTTCCCAGCCTCCAAATTGACTAGATATTTTTCGAAAAACTTCCAATCAAAGTCCATATATTTTCTTTCAGGTTTTTTCTTTCGCATTTTTTTCAGAGACATATAAACCTTGTCTAGATAATTGTCTAGAGAATTATTGTCTAGATAAACCTCGTCGAGATAATCCTTGTAATAATCCTTTTCTAGATAAAGCTGGTCTAGAGAATCCTTGAAATAAACCTTGTCTAGAAAACTCTTGTCTAGATAATCCTTGTGATAATCCTTGTCTACATAAGTATTGTCTAGATAATTGTGTAGATAAGTATTGTCTCGATAAAGCTTGTCTAGAAACTTCTTGTCTAGTATACAATCCTTGAAATAAGTCTTGAAAACAATCTCCTCTGGTATATCAAATAAGTCGATCTCTTGGCTCTTATTTACTTGTAATGGCAATTTAGAAATAGAGGAGTCCTTCTTAGTTTCAGAAGAAATGTATTTATATGCTAAAAGATCATATTTATAGTTTTTCTTAAACTTAGTTTTTTGATTTCTTACTAATGAATATACTTCAGAATCATCTTGGTTTTTGGAATGAAGTAATGGGTCTTTTTCATATGAATCTCCTTTATTTAAATCGTTATTTTGAGGCGTATGGCGTCGGTTGACTTTATTTCGCCAGGTTTGTGCGCCTACTCGCTCCCAATGAACCTTAGATAAATTGTATTGAGACTGACCTCTTAACCAGTTTTTCCATGGATTCGTTCCAAAATTTCGAAGTTTCTTATGCTTTAATTCGGAATGAAATATTCCCTGTCTTTCAAAAGAATCCTTTATTGCAGTCTTAAGAAAAAAAGACGTTCCGCGATATTGAAGAACAGATCTTAACTTATCACTAACTAGGGTTTGTGATAATTTGTAAAATACATATGCTTGTGACAGGGAAGATAAATTTGGCAAGGAAGCAAATTTCGGAACAATCTGTGACTTCCGCTTATTTATATTTTTTATAGTCGAACTAAAGGTAATTCTTTTTTGATTTGTTTCAGTATTGGAAATGTCTTTCTCAAAAAATTTTTTTGTTAAATTGATTCTAGGAATCTTAATGATACATAGAAAGATATCTAGGTATATTTTGTATATTTTTTCAATGAAAATTTTTTGAAAATAATTCCATTTACTTATTAATCGAACATTTCTTCTTTTTACAATTTTCCAAATATTTTTTGGTGATTCTACATTATTATTTTGCTTTTTGTTGTTAGGACTATTATTTAGTCCTGGAGTGACTTTTTTTTTTTCTTGTGTAATTCTTTCTATTTGATTTTTGATTGTGCTTGTTCTATTAATCAGATTTTGTATTTTTTCTTCTGAATTTGTAGAAGCTGTAGATCGAATTTGACTAAATGATTCATGAATTATCTCATTGCTGATTATAGAATCTTTTTCTTTTTGAGTTTCACTCGATTCATCTACTCCTATCCCTTTCAATCTTGTATTTTTTTTGATTATTTTCAAAATTGTGCTTTTTAGAACTAGAACCCTTTCTTTAAGCCGTTTTATGCTTTCTTTAAGCCGTTTTATGCTTTCTTTTGGGTTTCCTAGAACTCTAACAAAATTTTGCTTTATTTTTTGGTTGAAAACGCTTCTTATAAGTCGAAAGGCGCTCCCTTCCAATTTTTCTGCTGCTAATCTTTGACTTTTTTTGCCTAGTTCGTTAAAAATGGGCCCCCAAAAAATGGAAAAGGAACGGTTGGGTCGGGCACCACCCCAAGGATAGTCAGCTAGTCCCCAGAAAGACCTTATAAAAGCATAATCGTTGGTTATCCTTTGTCTATCATCCGCTGTGTGCCAAGGTTTCAACTCTAAAGGCCATAAAACTTTGACCTGAAGACCGTATTCCCACCACTCCTCCGGAAAGTTGCTGATGGATATGACGCCTATAGCAAAACCGTCATCGTTGCATAAAAGATGAGTCTCGTTTTCCCAGTCCTTTCTATCCTCAGCCCACTCGGGCTGCTGCAAAAATAAGATACGACCAATATTTTTAGCTATTATCGCTAAAGGCAATGCAATATATCTTCTAAAATAGGAGTTAAAAATTAATACGATACCTCTTACTCCTAGCCCATAATAAAGCTCATTCCATGCATCTATTCCATCCATCCGGAACAGCTCTTCTTCGGGGTCTAGTTCGATTTTCTCTTTTTTGATTCTTTTCAATTTTTTCCGTTCTTTCAATGCTTTGCTTTTTTTTTCGTCTATCTTCCTTTTTGTCTTCCTTTTTGTCTTCCCTTTTGTCTTCCTTTTTGTCTTCCTTTTTGTCTTCCTTTTTGTTTTTGTCTGTTCTTTCTTAGGTCCCTTAAGAGTGAAAAGGTCCCCTTTTTTGATTCCAAACCTATGCATCAAATTTTGCATTTTCAAAACAAGGGGTTTCACTACCCTAAAAGAACTAGACAGTGTACTTTTTAAGAAGCCCAAAAAAAGAGGGGAATGCGGAAACATTTCAATCTGTCTTACAACAACTCCGTTTTTACGCCTTAGGACGCTCGCAACACCTTTGATGTCATCCTGATGCCAAAATTGGTCGCGCACCGCTCTCAAGGAGGTCCTCCACACGTCCTTATTCTCGGTTTTCCACTCGATATTGGTGATGAGGCTGCCAACGTGAACATGAGCAAGGCTTTTCTCAAAGTCAATACTATAAGGGTCTCCCCCACTCTTGATCAAATCCTTCTTAACCTTCTCATTAATCTCTTTAGCAATCTCCGGATCAATCTTATTACTATCTTTAGAAAGATTTTTGATAAGTAAATTTTGAGTATCCTGATTCAAAATAATTTCATATTTGTATTGTGCTGATATAATATCAAAGCACTCATCATCTCCCCGCTTGGTCACAAAGGGTTCGCCCAGGTCGTATGCGACCTCGCGGAGTAATACGTATGACCAGCGAGGGACGCGTTGACCGATGTGCGCTCGTCCCACACTTTCTCCCACTTTATAAGTCCTTAGTTGCTTTAGCTTTTTTAGTTTTCGCTGGTTCCAATCAATGCTTCCCCCCCTTTTTTCCCAAGGCTTAGAAAAAAATTTTGCCAAAGGATTATAATATAATTTTCCTTCTGCTCTTAGTTTTAGTGTTTTACTTTTTAGTATCGCGAACATTCTCTCTTCAAATTTTGGGGACTCGAAAATGAAACCTGGCAAAAGGGTCTCATGAATTTGATTTAGAGCAAGGATTTGCTTAAGTTGAGATTCTGTAGGTTCATCGTCGATTCTTTCACGAGATTTTGTAGTTCCATTTTTTTTTCTTCGACGAGATTTTGTAGTTCCATCGTCGATTCTTTCACGAGATTTTGTAGTTCCATTTTTTTTTCTTCGACGAGATTTTGTAGTTCCATCGTCGATTCTTTCACGAGATTTTGTAGTTCCATTTTTTTTTCTTCGACGAGATTGCATTGCATTCTGGACTTTTTCACGAGATTGCATTGCATTCTTTTTTCTTCCACTAGATTTACGAGATTTAATTACATTGTAGACTTTTTCACGAAATTCACCCAATTGAAGAAGTGCCCTTTCTTCGCTTAGACGTGCTTCTTCGCGTAGACGTGCTTCTTCGCGTAGACGTGCTTCTTCGCGTAGACGTGCCTCTTCTTCCCTTTTCTCCTGTTCTTTGCTTTTTGGTGCCTTTTCTTCGCTTTTCTCCTTTTCTTCGCTTTTCTCCTTTTCTTCGCTTTTCTCCTTTTCTTCGCTTTTCTCCTTTTCTTCGCTTTTCTCCTTTTCTTCGCTTTTCTCCTTTTCTTTGCTTTTCTCCTTTTCTTCGGGATCCTCGATTACTTTTCTAAACTTTTTGATTCTTCCACGAGAGGGCCCATTCAACAAAGGATCATACCTTTTTGGTAGGCAGAGGCAGGTTTCGTTCATTTTCTCAATACAAACCCGAGTCCTTTTGTCGAGTATATCTAGAAAAAGAAATCCCGTGTCTAGAGCCTCAATTCTCTTTATAAACTCGTTATTTAAGTTGTTTTGTCTTTGTTTGTTCTTATAAAGCCAATCTTTGTCTAGTTTATCAAAGGAGAGTCTTTCTACTGTGGACGAAGATATCATCCCTTTCGTCAGTTCCTTAAAACTAGAAAAACTAGGAGGATCTGTAAAAGATATTCTTTTTTTTCCATCACTTCGGCATGTATCAAAAAAATATTGTGAAGCTTCCTTTCTTACAGCCCCAAAAAAGTGTTGATTGCTTATGTATCGTACTGGACGAGTCCATTGAAACTGAAAAAAATCGGCCGCTAAAATGCCTTCCACCACTATGGGTGCTTTTTGATCTTTTTCTTCATCCAGATCCGCTCCCCAACGCGTGGGAGGAATTTCTTCTTTGAATAGCACTTTTTTTCGTGCAATCTCCTCTTTCTTTTCCTCTTTCTTTTCCTCTTCCTTTTCCTCTTCCTCGTCCTCGTCCTCCCAGTAAGTGTCAGCTTCTCGGCCTTGTCTGGCTAACCAATTTGGTTGCAGTTGTGGGGCTTGGACGCTTGTCAGTGGATGTGGAAAAATGAATAAAGGTATTCTGCCTAAATAGTAGGCACAGGTAACAAATAAGAAAATATTCACGAACCGACCCGTGTTTCTCCTCAAGTTTATTAACAGCAAGTACTGAATTTCTGACACAACCCACTGAAAGGTTCGCATAAGAAATTCAAATTCTTCCCCAAGGGACCTAACAAGGTACTGATAAATCTTCTTTTTGTATTTATTCAATTCTGATTTAATGTACTTATTCAATTCTGACACACGGTACTGAAAGTGTGAAAAACGGACCTGAAATTTTGCCCCAAGGTACTTATAAATGTACTTATCCAATGCTGACACAAGTTCCTTCTTAGATCTACTCAAAAGATAGATCCGTATCCAGTCCAATAATCTTTTCGTGAATAAAAGGAAACAAATGTGACCAATTAACCAACCAACAAAACTACTTG